TGCTACCAATCAATGTTTACCTCTTATTTTAGTGTGTGCTTCTGGAGGAGCACGTATGCAAGAAGGAAGTTTGAGCTTGATGCAAATGGCTAAAATATCTTCCGCTTTATATCATTATCAATCAAATAAAAACTTATTCTATGTATCAATCCTTACATCTCCGACTACAGGTGGGGTGACAGCTAGTTTTGGTATGTTGGGGGATATCATTATTGCCGAACCCAATGCCTACATTGCATTTGCAGGTAAAAGAGTAATTGAACAAACATTGAATAAGACATTACCTGAGGGTTCACAGTCGGCTGAATATTTATTCCATAAGGGCTTATTCGATCCAATCGTACCACGTAATCCTTTAAAAGGTATTTTGAGTGAGTTATTTCACCTCCATGTTTTCTTTCCTTTGAATCAAAATTCAATGAAGTAGAGCCTTAATAAAATAAAAAAAAAATATTAATATAATAAATTAATAAATAAAAAAGTGGATTATCATACATATATTTCATGTCGAAAGATGAAAAATTCTGTTCTACATTCCTTTTCCATATATATTATATATATACTCATGTATATATAGACTTCTAGATTCATTCTAATTATTAGAGAATTCTAATAATTATACTCATCTAGATATACTTATTCTAATTATAGAATTCGTCTAATTCTAAGAAATTTTCATAATTATATATATATGAATATATGCATTATAATAATTCTAAGATATCTTTCTAACAATAAATAACAGATAAAAATATTAATATAATTAGGATAAATAACATAACAATAATAATTAATAACAGGTACAAATATTAAGTCTATTAAATCGAGGTATCCATTCTATGACAACTTTCAACAACTTACCCTCTATTTTTGTGCCTTTAGTGGGCTTAGTTTTTCCGGCAATTGCAATGGCTTCTTTATCTCTTCATGTTCAAAAAAACAAGATTTTTTATTTTTAAATACGATGGCGCCAAATCTTGTATATATATATATATAGATTTTAAGAATGCGACTTCGACTATAACACAGATATTTATATTTATTTAGTAGGATAGAGTATAACATGTAGCTTACTCTTTCCATAAGTGATTATACATGACATCTGAGTAAATGAATTATAAATATTTGAAAAAAAAAAAAGAATCGAATAGATCGGAATCGGAGCGAATATCTGAGATATAGATATAAAGTAAATATATCTATATATAAATATCTATAGGAAATTATATGTTAGTTGATGTTATTATTTAAAATCTAAACAATTCGATGAATTACTCTTAAAGGTTCACATCAGAATAATACTAGTTGATGAGAGTTATTTCGGAAACAAAAAAAAGTAAAGTCAAACTTATTTCGGTTCTTTTTTTTATTCTTCCAATTTCAATAAAATGCAATTAGATCTAGTATGAGTTGGCGATCAGAACATATATGGATAGATTTTTTAAGGGGATCTCGAAAAACAAGCAATTTCTGCTGGGCCTTTATCCTTTTTTTAGGTTCATTAGGGTTTTTATTGGTTGGAACTTCCAGTTATCTTGGTAGAGATTTGATATCTTTATTTCCGTCTCAGCAAATCATTTTTTTTCCACAGGGGATCGTGATGTCTTTCTATGGGATCGCAGGTCTTTTTATTAGTTTTTATCTATGGTGCACAATTTCGTGGAATGTAGGTAGCGGTTATGATCGATTCGATAGAAAAGAAGGACTAGCGTCTATTTTTCGTTGGGGATTTCCTGGAAAAAATCGTCGCATTTTCCTCCGATTCCTTCTGAAAGACATTCAATCCATCAGAATCGAAGTGAAAGAGGGTATTTATGCACATCGTGTCCTTTATATAGAAATCAGAGGCCAAGGGGCCATTCCCTTGACTCGTAATGAGAAGAATTTGACCCCACAAGAAATTGAACAAAAAGCTGCAGAATTGGCCTATTTCTTGCGTGTACCAATTGAAGTATTTTGAAAGAAGAATGAATGCTTTCGTATTCTTAGTTTTTAACACCAGGGAAAAACCGATAAATTCTTTTTTTTTTTATTTGGAATTAATACGTTAGATACCGATAGATTATATCTTGTAAATTATCTCGACTTTTTTTGTCACTCGAACTTTCTCTTTCTTTTTTTATTCTTTTTTGTATTCCTTAATTATAATTAACAAAATTACCAAAGGATTCGACCACTTATAACGAAAACTTCTGCCTTGTTTTGACATTCATTATTGACCATAACATCATACAATAGTCTTGATAAAGTTCTCCTCAATTTTCTTGGACTGGATTGTGGGTGGGTAGGAGGCAAATTTTTTTTTTATTTTGATCGAATAGAAAGGGACTTCTTTCACCTGTAAATCCTAATCCTGAAGTGGTTCTTTCGTGCATTCATCAAAACCGGGCAATTGCTTCAAATTCGAGTAATTGCTATTCAAGCACAAATAAAAAACAGAGAATAGATTGATAATAGAATTAATATGACTTGTAATAGAACTTATGTTTGATATGAATATTCAATATTGTATCAAGTTGACGAATGAAGTAAATTCATTAAAAAAAAAATAAAAGACGAAAAAATGGCAAAAACGAAAGCATTCATTCCCCTTCTATATCTTGCATCTATAGTATTTTTGCCCTGGTGGATCTCTCTTTCATTTAAAAAAAGCCTAGAAGCTTGGGTTACTAATTGGTGGAATACTGGGCAATCAGAAATTTTCTTGAATCATATTCAAGAAAAAAATTTTTTAAAAAAAATTCTAGAATTAGAGGGACTCTTGCTCTTGGACGAAATGATAAAAGAATACCCAGAAACACATCTACAAAAGCTTCCTATCGGAATTTACAAAGAAACAATCCAATTGATCAAGATACACAATCATGATCGTATCCATATGATTTTGTACTTCTCGACAAATATAATCTCTTTTGTTATTCTAAGCGCTTATTCTATTCTAGGTAATCAACAACTTTTTCTTCTTAACTCTTGGGTTCAAGAGTTCCTATATAACTTAAGTGATACAATCAAAGCTTTTTCTATTCTGTTATTAACTGATTTATGTATAGGCTTCCATTCGCCCCATGGTTGGGAACTAATGATTGGATCTGTTTACAAAGATTTTGGATTTGCTCATAATGATCAAATTATATCCGGTCTTGTTTCCACTTTTCCAGTCATTCTAGATACAATTTTAAAATATTGGATCTTCCGTTATTTAAATCGTGTATCTCCGTCACTTGTAGTGATTTATCATTCAATAAATGACTAAAAAATGATCCACTGATCCAATTTTTAGGTTTGTTACTTTGTACATAAGTAAAACATTCAAAATTGGACTTATTTCTTCTACCCATCCAGGAGAATTCTTCCTAGATTCGAGTAAAATTATTTCAGTAAATAGCAGAATCAGGGATAGGGAACTATACTAGCAACCTACCTAATTTTATTGTAGAAATTTTCGGAATCAATGATTGGACCATGCAAACTAGAAATACCTTTTCTTGGATAAAGGCAGAGAGTACTCGATCCATTTTCCTATCGCTCATGATATATATAATAACTGGGGCACCTGTTTCAAATGCATATCCCATTTTTGCCCAACAGGGTTATGAAAATCCACGAGAAGCCACCGGCCGTATTGTCTGTGCCAACTGCCATTTAGCTAATAAGCCCGTAGATATTGAGGTTCCACAAGCTGTACTTCCGGATAGTGTATTTGAAGCAGTTGTTCGAATTCCTTATGATAAGCAATTGAAACAAGTTCTTGGGAATGGTAAAAAAGGAGCTTTGAATGTGGGGGCTGTTCTTATTTTACCTGAGGGGTTTGAATTAGCCCCCCCCGATCGTATTTCGCCCGAGATCAAAGAAAAGATAGGCAATCTCTCTTTTCAGAACTATCGTCCCACTAAAAAAAATATTCTTGTGATAGGTCCTGTTCCTGGTCAGAAATATAGTGAAATCACCTTTCCTATTCTTTCGCCGGACCCTGCTACTAAGAAAGATGTTTACTTCTTAAAATATCCCATATATGTAGGTGGGAACAGAGGAAGGGGCCAGATTTATCCTGACGGGAGTAAAAGTAATAATAATGTTTATAATGCTACAGTAGCGGGTATAGTAAGCAAAATAATACGAAAAGAAAAGGGAGGATATGAAATAATCCTAGTGGATGCATTGGATGGGCGTCAAGTGGTGGATATTATCCCTCCAGGACCAGAACTTCTTATTTCAGAGGGCGAATCTATCAAACTTGATCAACCATTAACGAGCAATCCTAATGTGGGTGGATTTGGTCAGAGGGAGGCGGAAATAGTACTTCAAGATCCATTACGTGTCCAAGGCCTTTTGTTCTTTTTTGCATCTATTATTTTAGCACAAATCTTTTTGGTTCTTAAAAAGAAACAATTTGAAAAGGTTCAATTGTCCGAAATGAATTTCTAGATCGGTGGATTTCTCAACATCAAGTTCGTAAAAAGAACCAAATTCTTGTTGGAAATTCATTCTATAATTACGTATGACCTATAATTATGCCGGATTTTGGGAATTACTTGTATCACATTACTAGTCATAGTATGTATTGTATATTATGAAGACTACTATTTTACCTTGCAAATAGGAGGGGTATAATTATGTCACTCGTGTCAGATTGAAATGTCATCGAGTGTATCAATTTCTATTCTAATAAAAAAAAATACTATTAGATATCAAAAATAAGATAAGTAAACGGAGACTGTAGAATAGAAAAAATGATAGACCAAAGGAATCTAAAGGAGTCTAGAACGAATTATTTGTCTTCCTAGTCTTCGACACAAGAAAATTTATTTTCTTGTGTCGAAATAATACTTCATTATTCTTGATCCCATTCGTCAAAGATCCCTATTCTTAGTTTCCATTTTTGTCGGTTTATCAGAACCCCTTTTTTGAGATTTATTACATTACATAAGTAGTGAACAAAGAAAAAATCAAGGTAAATTTATTAAGAAAATCCAACTTTTTCAATGAACTTATAAAAAAAA